AGAAAGTAGAAATCGCGAATCCATATCAAAGAAAGTTCGCACTTTTGGAATGGAATAGTGTATGCGTTGTTATTTGGGTTGATATATTGTGGGCAGTAACATTGGTAAATTAGTGGAGGGTGCGGAAAGAGAGGGATTCGAACCCTCGGTAAACAAAAGCCTACATAGCAGTTCCAATGCTACGCCTTGAACCACTCGGCCATCTCTCCTCCATAATGATTATGTCCCAGCAACCGAGGCAATAGCGAGTCATTCCTACTCGATTCTTAGATAGTTATGGGCGATCAATTAGAAAACTCTATATAGAAAGCTTTTCATCCAATTTTCATCAAAGAAAGACCTTTCCTTCAAGGCTGGTGGATAAAGAAAATCTTTTTGTTTGTGAAAAACTGTTAAAAACCAGAAAGATATAGATCTATTTAGGTGGTTCCCCACCCTTTTTCTTTCTGATATTTTGAAACGATTCCATCAATGAATTGAAATGAATCAAACGATCCGTCTATCTATTTTTTTTAGACTATGGTTAATGGATACCTTTAGATCATGCTTCTGTTGAGACTATCAGTCTATTTCCGGATTCCATAAAACTGGAATTCGAAAATTATTTTCCAGTTTTAGATCTCTTAACCCCTTACCTTGGAGATTGATTGAAAATTCATAAACCACCCACGGGGATTTTTATATTTGATTGGATAGTGTATACCCGGTGTGCACACAACACAAAATAGGCCGTTATTCTATTTTCATCCTCAAATGATTATTCGATTCTTTTTCCTTAGTCAATCCAAAATTCTTGAATTATCTTAATCTCTAGGAAAAATGCTTTGATTCTTCCATTTTGATGGAATCGGAATAGTTCCCTTCATTCTTATACTACTCCATTTGGATGAAATCGAATCGGATTCAAATATTTCTTATTATTCATGCCTGGCAAAAAGAAATAATTTGAGTAAACGATCCTATTTTTTTTTTTATGAGTCTGTTTTTATGTTATTTCGTACTGTGCAATTCCTTTGTTTGTGGGATCATTTTCTCACGAGAGGTAATGAAAAGAATTATAGAATGGATTGCTATCTATGCCTAGATCAAGGATAAATGGAAATTTTATTGATAAGACCTTTTCAATTGTAGCCAATATCTTATTACGAATAATTCCGACAACTTCAGGGGAAAAAGAGGCATTTACCTATTACAGAGATGGTGCGATTTGATTATTCTTATTTGTTTGATCCTTAGAAGAAAGACACGTGATTCGGGATAGAAAATAAAGAAAAAAGTAAAAAAAAAAATTACGCTTTTTGGGGGTGAAGTTTGTAAAAAAACAACTCCCTCTGTCGTGTATCCACGATTAATGCAGCCTCAGATGCTTCAATTGGCGATTCTAGTATTGAGCGAAAGGTTACACCTATGTGGGTTATTTATGTATTGCAGGTCAACCCCGCTCCATTAGTACCAATAGGTGGCATAGAGGAAGAAGCACTACGCCTAGGAATCAACAACACGAAAACTTTGTTAGAAATTTGATACCCTTTCCTTATCAAGATCGGAACTCAGAAGAATGGTTGGGCCAACAAACATCCATCTCGTTCGTATTTTGGATACACGTATAACCATCGAAGACTGTTGAAGTGACGAATTCCTCGAAATTAAGGGGCGTGAGGGACAAAGAAATTGTTGAAGTTACCTTTTTTTTATCTAGTATCAACACGTTTGATGTTAAGAAAAGATCTTTTGCGGGAAGGTTGGCTAGAGATTTCTTGTAAAAACACTAGCCCCGCTCAGTCAATAATGCGAATATTTCAATCTTTTTTGATTCCATGTATTATTCTCATTATGCACATAAGGGAGGAGCCGTATGAGGTGAAAATCTCACGTACGGTTCTGAAACGGAGATTCTTTGAATCGAAGACGACCGTAACGGATGTCGGCTCAGTCAGAAGGAAATTATGCGGAAGCTTTACAGAATTATTATGAAGCTATGCGACTAGAAATTGATCCTTATGATCGAAGCTATATACTCTATAACATAGGCCTTATCCACACAAGTAATGGAGAACACACGAAAGCTTTGGAATATTATTTTCGGGCATTAGAACGAAACCCGTTCTTACCCCAAGCTTTTAATAATATGGCTGTGATCTGTCATTACGTGCGACTATCTCCACTATAGAAAGAAAGGGGGGAAGAGAAAAGAGCGAATCCACTAGCAAATACTAGAAAAAATGCCTAGAAAAAAATTGATACATATGCATCGTAAAAAAAAACGATTTTTATCAGCTGTAGCAAAGAAAAAAGGAACTTCATAGAAGTCGAAATATGAAGAAATGGATATGCCTAGATACTTTATTCTATGGATAAAGGATCTAATTGATAGAGAAAGCACCGTAAAGATCAATTAGTGAGGTTTTGGGCCGATACAATAAGAACTGCTTACTTACTTTTGTGATGATATAAGATAAAAGGTAGGAATCGACTTATGTAATAAAGGCGATCCCCTAAA